TTGTTCGACACTATACTTCGATTCTGCCCTTCTAAACGGAACATCGGCCCTAACAATTCCGTCTCCGTCTACCAAAACAACCGGAAATGTTTCAAAAAAAGTAGGCATACGGCGTACAAAAAGTTCACGCCCTTCCTTATCTCTAAAAATAGGATGCCCTAACCAACCAACAGCTATTCCATCCCCGTTGTCCATTGATCCTGCTCGGAACAACCCCCCTTTTGCCGGATTATTCCCGATGTAATCATAAAAAGCTAATTTTTCGGGAATTTTAGACCAAGCTTCTGATAAACTTTGATTTTGAGCTAATCCAGCGCCAACTCTTCGATATATTTCTTGCTGGAAATATCCCTGATCCCATTGATACCGGGTGGGACCAAATAATTCGATAGGGGTAGTTGCTGAACCATACCACATAGTTCCCGCAACAACAAAAGCGGCAAAAAAGACAGCAGCGATACTACTGGAAAGCACGGTTTCAATATTTCCCATACGTAATCCTTTATACAGACGTTGGGGTGGACGGACACTAAGATGAAATAGGCCTGCTAATATGCCTAAAGTGCCCGCTGCAATATGATGAGAAGCTATTCCTCCCGGAATAAAAGGATCAAAACCTTCTACCCCCCACGCTGGATTTACAGGTTGTACCTTTCCGGTTAGTCCATAAGGATCGGACACCCATATTCCAGGACCGTACAATCCTGTTACATGAAATGCGCCAAAACTAAAACAAGCCAACCCTGAAAGAAATAAATGAATTCCAAAAATCTTGGGCAAATCCAAAGAGGGTTTTCCTGTACGTTCATCACAAAATATTTCTAAATCCCAATACACCCAATGCCAGATAGCCGCTAAGAAGCACAACCCAGAAAACACAATATGTGCACCGGCCACACCTTCGTAACTCCAAATACCCGGATTCGTTATAGTTCCCCCTGTAATACTCCAACCGCCCCATGAATTGGTTATTCCTAAACGAGTCATAAACGGTATAACGAACATACCTTGTCTCCACATTGGATCAAGAACGGGATCAGAGGGATCAAAAACTGCTAATTCATAGAGAGCCATCGAACCAGCCCAACCAGCAACTAAGGCTGTATGCATTATATGGACAGAAAGCAAACGACCGGGATCATTCAATACGACGGTATGAACACGATACCAAGGTAAACCCATGGAAATACCTCTTTATCAACGAAAAATAGACACTATGTAACTTTATTGCATTAGCAAAAACTATGCTATGAACCTCCCCTTTTTGGAATTATCTTCAAGAAAGGAGTAATATTTGTTCTATTCTTTTTTTTTAGTAAAAACGGAACAATTTGGTTCCTAGTAAGAAAGAGAAGCAGATCTATTCTATACCCGATAAGGAACAATACGCAATGGGGTTAATCCCATTTTCGATCAACAAATGCATCTATATTTAGGAATCATTCAAAAGAACTATTCGGAATCGTAACCATTTTGATCGATTTATGACTCAAATATGATAAAAGACAATATTATTAAGCCAAGAAACGCATTGTTACGCTTCCATATCAAAGTTCAATATAGTACTTAATTCTTTTTTCTTTCATTTTATGCCTATTGGTGTTCCAAAAGTACCTTTTCGAAGTCCTGGAGAGGAAGATGCCTCTTGGGTTGACGTATAGTGCGACTTGTCAGATATATTGGGTCATATGGGATTTCCCCCGTTCTCTCCCCCGATTGAGATATCCTATGTTTCGGCCAAAAAAGATTGAATTACCAATAATTTGGAACGTGAAATGCAATTTGATTTGAGGGATATTCAAATTCATATTAGCGATTAGAATAATTTATGGTTGAATTTTTTGGAACACTAAAATGAAGTTTTCATAAGTAAAGTATTAAGGCTCCCTTTAGAAAAAAAAAACATTTTGAATTTCTTTTTTATTTATTACTACGTATACCCATAGATAATAAAAGATTATTATTGAATAATATTCACTATATTTGAGAGTAATAGTAATCTCAAACTTTTCACTTTAAACGAATCCAGCGAGGAAAGAAATAAATACATCTTTAATATTTTGGATTAATAGAAGATATGAAATCAATTGAAAAAAAATGAAGTTGTAAAAAAAAAAGACGTAATATTATTGACATTTGTCCTATATGTGCAAATCAAAATTGGGCAGATTTTTACTCAGAGTAGAGCATAAACCTAAAAGAATTGAAAAGACCTTTTCAGGAACAAGAAAAGAACATCGTGATTAAAATGAAATCGCGAAGAAGCAATGCATCAATGATAAGTTAATTCGATATGTTTAATCTTAATGTATTTTTTTTTTTGAGAGGGAAGGGGCACAAAACGAACTCATTTCGTTCTTGAAAAAATGAAGAAAATTCGTTTCATTAATATACGAAATTTTCGAATTTCTTAGAATTAAGAAAACGCTCTCAAAACTAAACTAAATAAATAATATATATATAAATTAGAAATAGTTTCATTTTAAAAAGAAAGAGGGCTGGAATCTACACATTGAGTCGTTTTTTCTCAATTTTTGTTGAACCGTATGCATCAAAAGGTGCATGTACGGCTCTTACGGGATACAAATTTGATCCTAATCAACCGACTTTATCGAGAAAGATTACTTTTTTTAGGCCAAGAGGTTGATAGCGAGATCTCGAATCAACTGATTGGTCTTATGGTTTATTTGAGTATAGAGAATGATAACAAGGATTTGTATTTGTTTATAAACTCTCCTGGCGGATGGGTAATCCCGGGGGTCGCTATTTATGATACTATGCAATTTGTTCAACCTGATGTACATACAATATGCATGGGATTAGCGGCTTCAATGGGATCTTTTATACTCGTCGGTGGAGAGATTACCAAACGTCTAGCATTCCCTCACGCTTGGCGCCAATGAATTTTTTACGAAAAAAAGACTATGCATGAAATTAGGAAAATTAAGTAATAATAGCATGGCACATCGAATTCGATATACGAATTTTTTTTTTCAAAACATTCAATTATATATCGAAAGAGTAGTATGAAATTAGTAGGAAGGGTCTTCCCCATTTTATCTTCGCTATTGTCGGGACCCATTTTAGCGTCACAAACCTTTTTTTGATTTTTCCCACCGAAGACTTTTTTAAAATTCCGATATTTATATTTATTGATATACTTATGAATATACTTTTAAAAGAGTAAAAATAAAATAAATCAAAACTTTGGGATTGCTGAATCACAGAGGAGATAAATATATAAAGCAACGGAGCCATCATAGTATTTTGGTAACTACTCTGAAATCGGAAAGGAAGGATGGTAATTGGATTGTTTGACGATGTCAATCCGATAAACCTTATAATTTCTATATATTTTCTATCTTTTTAATTGATGATTCTTTGATGGAAGGTCAAACTGAATTCCATTCTAGAGCCGTATGCAATGCCTAAAGGATGCCCGTACGGTTGTTCTATACTTTCTTTTTTTCTTTATCTCTTTCCATCTCATAATCGAGATATAAGAACCTTTTGTTCCATCATCAGGGTAATGATACATCAACCTGCGAGTTCTTTTTATGAGGCACAAACGGGAGAATTTATCCTAGAAGCAGAAGAACTACTCAAATTGCGAGAAACCATTACAAGGGTTTATGTACAAAGAACGGACAAACCCTTATGGGTTGTATCCGAAGATATGGAAAGGGATGTTTTTATGTCAGCAACGGAAGCCCAAGCTCATGGAATTGTTGATCTTGTAGCAGTTGAATAAAGAAATCAAAATTGTCGATTTATTTAAACTTATTCCCCTACTGCAATTTTGATTTCTTTATTTAGTTATTACCGGATTCAATAATATCTTATTCATCCATTCCATGGGAAAGTAATTCATAATTAGCCGGTTAGGATCAATCTAAACCAACCCATTCATTATGGATCCGATTCAACATGCCAACTATTAAACAACTTATTAGAAACACAAGACAGTCAATTCGAAATGTCACGAAATCCCCCGCTCTTGGGGGATGCCCTCAGCGACGAGGAACATGTACTAGGGTGTATGCGCGACTCGTTCAGATCATTTCTAATAGAAAGAAGGAACCCCCTTTTCCAGTATCAAAGATCAGTACTATAATTTAATTTAAATTAAAATAGAAGAAAAGGGGAAATCGAAGAAAGAAGTACGTACGTTCACTATATCAAACTAAAAAAGATCTATTGGATTCTTCCATTGGATATGAAATTTATGGTTTGCATTGGTGCAAATTGAATTCACTCCATTTTCAAAATTGAAGATGATAAAAAATTCCTCATTGGTAACGAATGTTTATCCATTAAGCGAGCAACTATTATTTTGAAAACCCAATTTGACTATGAAAAACGGACTAAGAGGGTCAGCTACCCCAGCAAATCTTCATAATTAAATATCGTTACTGTATAAGTAGATCTCATTGTGAAAGACTTTTTACTAGATCATGGGTAGAGCAAAAGAATGTGAACTGTACAAGTTAGCAATAATTAATATTCATTAAATGAAGTCGAAGTAAAGGACTCCGGTGTATAGAGAGGACCTCACCGTTTTAGAAAGAACCATAGAAACGATGGAACCCACGATTTCCCTTTTATATATATAGTATAGGCATTCAACTCAAAATAATAAATTGTATTGATACTAGGTATCAAAAAACGAAAACAGAAAAAATATTCTATTCAAAGAAATTCAAATAAATAGAAATGAATAGGAATAAATAAATCGTGGGCGGGAAGGTTATAGTAGCAAAAGCCATTGGAATTCTTATTTTATACATTGGAAGAATGCGTGTTGTTATTACTAAACTAGTAAATTGGAAAAGAATAACTGAAAGAAAGGAAATCCATTAGTTATTCATTAAGGTTTCATTTATTCAATGACCAGAATTACACGAGGATATATAGCTCGTAGACGTCGAACAAAAATTCGTTTATTTGCGTCAAGCTTTCGTGGAGCTCATTCGAGACTTACTCGAACAATTATACAACAGAAAATCAGAGCTTTGGTTTCGTCTCATCGAGATAGAGATAAGCGAAAGAGGGATTTTCGTCGTTTGTGGATCGCTCGGATAAATGCAGTAATTCGTAAGAATTTTGTATCCTATAGTTATAGTCATTTTCTACACAATCTGGACAAGAACCGCTTGCTTTTAAATCGTAAAATAGTTGCACAAATAGCTATATTAAATAGGAATTGTCTTTATATGATTTCTAATTCGATCAAAAATAAATAAATAATAAATAAATTCTTCAATTTTAAGGAAAAATTGGAATTGTAAGTTCGACTATTGAAAATGCCATTTTCTGGAGAATGAACTCCGGGAAAGTAGAATCAAAATTAGTATGATAAAGATAAAGTCGCTCAAAATGAAATGAGCAACCAAACACGTCCAATAAATATCCAATACAAAAAGATTGCTTCTTTGCCGATTCTTGTTTTTTTTTTTTATGATAAGTAGGAGAAATCCAATCAAGATTAGATTGGATTCTCGAATTCTTCGAATAAAACATCAAACTCTATTTCAGTTGTCGAATTTGAATTTGAATTCAAATTGAAGAGGAAAGTAAGCCTACTTTTTTTATTTATTCCGGATTCTAAGACCATTAGCTCTGGCAGTCGATTCGCTTCTTTCAAATTGTTTATCATTATTAAGAAAGGGTAATAAAGATAAAATACGAGCTTGTTTTATAGCAATAGTAATTAATCGTTGTTGTTTTAAGGTCAATCTATTCACCCGTCTGGATAATATTTTTCCTTGTTCACTAATAAATCGACTAATTAAACTCATGTTTCTATAATCAATTCGATCCCCCGATTGGATCGGGGGCAAACGCCTACGAAAAGATCGTTTGGATTTCCGAAAGAGTCGCTTGGATTTTTCCATACTTTGTTTATTCCTTATCTCGAAAATACTATTTCAATCCGATCCAAAATCATTTTGAATTAAAAAAAAAAGATTGGTTTTTTTTTTATTTTGAGTTAATTCAATTCTGTTAACTAAACTATTCAAATCTAGAATAATAGGGTCTCTCGAATAGAGAATATGTCCTTTTTTTGTTCCTGATCTAAGAGTGATACACAAATAAAAATAACTTGGAGTTGGTTTATTTCTTTATCTCCCCGTGAATCGTATGTTTGTAACAATAGGGACAGAATTTTCTCAATTCCAAGCGACTCGGCGTATTGTGTCGATTCTTTTGAGTAATATATCTGGAAATCCCTCTTGATTCCTTATTAAGTCCGTTTCGAAGACAATTGCTACATTCCAAAATAACTGTTACTCGGGCATCTTTTCCCTTGGCCATGACCCTCCTTTAGTTTGAGTTTTTGATTCAATCAACTCTTCTTATTTGCTACTCTTGAAGTAACTAGCAAAAAGAAAAATAAATAAAAAAAAGTTGCTAAGTTGAAATTATGAAAGATTTCGTTCCAATCACAATACAATATAATAGAGTAAGAAATAATTTAGAATTCATTTTTCAAGTTTAAGTGGAAGAAGGAATTAAAACTCTATTGAATTTAGCTATATTGAATTCGATTCGAAGTATAGTATATAGTACACTATTTCACTTTCCTATCTTGTATTCCAGTTTTTTCATAGACCCCTTTCTGTTCTCACTCTATTTTTTAGAAATTGAATTGAACGCTGAGCTCAAATTTAGCTGAGGTTGAATTCATTTTTTTTCTATCTTTCCTCCTTTCTGTATTTGTATTTTGTCTCTAAGTATCTAATTGAATTTTGGATAATTCAAAAAAGAGGGGAAGGGATTAGTCATAGATTTTTTGATTATATCTCTAATCTTCTTCACCCCTTCCCATGTTACTAACTAAACTAGTATGAAAAAAAAGGAAATGTCAACGCATCTGGGAATAAACGATTGATCTCTATCAACAAACCCGCTAAAGACCCGAACCAGAGAGTACTTAGTACCGGTGCCACGGAAAGATAGGTTTTTAGATCTCGCATTTTTAATCCTCCTTCTTTATGTTTTAATGTTTTATTAAAATATCTAATGGTAATACATATCGGATATGGAAGTATTTGAGATTCCTTTGTATTTTACACGGGATTCCTAATTTCCATGATTGATTTAAGAGAATAAAAAAGAGATAAGATTCTACCTTTCTAAAAATAAAAAAGTACCTTTCTTCCCCTCCCCCCAGTATTCCCTCGTTCTTTTTTACGATCAGTTTGTTTGATATTCCTATGTATATAAGCATCTTATTATAATAATAGAATATATGTTCTATTCTATGAATAATATTATATTCATACGAGATTTTCTCGTAGATATGAGTTAAAAGAAATAAAATAAATATCAAGAAAAATTGTCTATGTTCCTAGATTAATAGGAATGGAAAGAATGGAAAATAAGGTTTTTGAAAACAAGACGGGGATTCTCTACAATGACAATGTAGACCGATTGAAAGAAAGGGATGTAGCGCAGCTTGGTAGCGCGTTTGTTTTGGGTACAAAATGTCACGGGTTC